GATAACTCTTTTTGGTCTCATTCGATAGATTAAATAAAGAAAACCACTCTACTATTTAATCTAATGAGTTCAAATTCAAATTTAAGTAAATTCAATTTTCATTTTAATTAAAGTAGAAGGGGGCGTATTCTAGGTTCTAAGGTCACTTAAAATAAAAAAAAAAAGAATCAAACAAGTTTTTTTTTTCAAATTTTTACATATTTATTCAAAAAAAGTTCTATGTTTTGACTGAAGTTAGATAATAGAGTTATTTTATGTATTCTTTTTTTTCTTATTCATTTCTTAAAGAGTTTTTCAATGAATAAGTTACGTGAATTCTGAATCCTGAGATGGTGCAGATGCCAAAGACGATGAATTTCGTTCTTTTTATCTTTCTCTATTTTTGTTCATACCACCTATAATTATTGATAATTCACAAATTTTCAATTGAATTTTTTGATTCGTGGAACTAGTATTTTTATCTATCTCTTTAAAAAAAAAATTTTTAAATTGAAACTTAGGGAAGTACTTTAGAAATATATGTATAAAAAAACATATTTTATTGAGTCCCTTCATGCCTACTATAACTAGTTATTTCGGGTTTCTACTAGCAGCTTTAACTATAACCTCAGTTCTATTTATTGGTCTAAGCAAAATACGACTTATTTGAAATTAATTGAATGAAGATTTTTTTATAAAAAAGAATTTCTACGGGATTTCATATGTTCGATAGTTCCTTACCGTGTTAATTACCCAATTTTGGTCATTGAGATTCATCGGCAATACAGATTAAGAGCTAGGAATAGATAGTACCTCTCTTTTCTCCCTTTCAAAAATGAAAACAAAAGAAAATTGAAATGATTGAAGTTTCTTTATTTGGAATCGTCTTAGGTCTAATTCCTATTACTTTGGCTGGATTATTCGTAACTGCTTATTTACAATACAGACGTGGTGATCAGTTGGACTTTTGATTAGTTAACATCTCTTTTTATTGACTGACCTCCTTCTTGCTTTCATATTCGGAAGGTATAATTCAGATTGCTGCTCAATTATTTGCGAACGGTGTAATTTTGACACAATCTAATAAACAAGAGTGACATCACGCTCTGTAGGATTTGAACCTACGACATTGGGTTTTGGAGACCCACGTTCTACCGAACTGAACTAAGAGCGCTTTTCTTGTTTTTTCTAAAAAACGAAACGGCTAGAAAGAAGACATTCTTTAACCCGAATCGATTTTGTACGTATATACTATATCATAGTATATCAGAAATTTCAGAATTATTTGTATGTCCCATTTTATTAAAAAAAAGATAGATCTAAAATAGATCCCTCGTTACTGCTCTTCTGAGCAGTAATAGGTAGGGATGACAGGATTTGAACCCGTGACATTTTGTACCCAAAACAAACGCGCTACCAAGCTGCGCTACATCCCTTTCAATTGGTTTACAGTGTCATTGTAGAGAATTCCTATCTTGTTTTCCACATCCTTCTTTTTTTCTCATATCAGATAACAAACATATCTATAATTAAAAAAATTACTTTTTTTTTTACGAGAATTCTCTCAATTTCCATTTTACATAAATTAGGCGTTTCCATTTGAAAATGGAATCTATAAGATCGTTCTAGTAGATAATATTTTAATTCTAATTTTGAAAATGGGGGGGGGGTTACGTATACAAATACAAGACCTTCTTAACTACATGTACATCTGTAGTTATATATATTACTATATATAATGTAATACAATAAAGAAGAAAGAAGGAGGATTTCAAATGCGAGATCTAAAAACATATCTTTCCGTAGCACCGGTACTAAGTACTCTATGGTTCGGTTCGTTAGCAGGTTTATTAATAGAGATTAATCGTTTATTTCCAGATGCATTAACATTTCCCTTTTTTTCATTCTAGTTATTAACATCAGAAAGGGTGCAAAAATTTAGAGATACGATCAACGATCGGGGACTAATCCCCCCCCTTTTTTTCGAATTCATTCTAAAAAAAAATCCGAAAAAGGGGGGGGACGAAAGGTCATAAAAATGAGGGTTCAGGATCCAAACAAAGATTTGAAATATAGTTTTCAAAAAATCATTGTATTGCTTATTATTTTATTTTTATTTAATTACTAATTAATATTCATTGCAACGAAATATTTCAGAATTTTTTTTTAGTTTTTAGTTAACAGCTTCTATTTTTTTGGTTCTTGTTCTTTCTGGATCCTAAAATGAAAATAGAAGATTGGGGTGAATCATAAATCCAAAGGAGGTTTCATGGCCAAGGGTAAAGATGTTCGAGTAACAATTATTTTGGAATGTACCAGTTGTGTTCGAAATGATATTAAGAAAGAATCAGCGGGAATTTCCAGATATATTACTCAAAAGAATCGGCATAACACCCCTAGTCGATTGGAATTGAGAAAATTCTGTCCCTATTGTTATAAACATACAATTCACGGGGAAATAAAGAAATAGATCAAATCGAGTGCTTGTATGTCAACTTTTATTTTAAGAACAGGAATAATGATAGTATCTATATATTATTACATATATATAAATATAAACAAATAAATCAATAGAAAGAAATCAAATCCTATATTCTTAATAGAAATAGAAACTCTATCCTATATAGAAATAATAGAAATAGAAATCATTTTGATTTTGATCCGATCAAAATAGGATTTTAGAGATAAGGAATAAAAAAATTATGAATAAATCTAAGCGACCTTTTACTAAATCCAAGCGATCTTTTCGTAGGCGTTTGCCCCCGATCCAATCGGGGGATCGAATTGATTATAGAAACATGAGTTTAATTAGTCGATTTATTAGTGAACAAGGAAAAATATTATCTAGACGGGTGAATAGAGTGACTTTAAAACAACAACGATTAATTACTATTGCTATAAAACAAGCTCGTATTTTATCTTTGTTACCTTTTCTTAATAATCAGAAACAATTTGAAAGAAGTGAGTCGACCCCTAGAACTACTAGCCTTAGAACCAGAAAAAAATAGACTTATTCTTCAATTGAATCACAATTCCAATCTGAAGGAATTAAAAAAGAGGTTAATATTTTGTTCGACAAATCCAATCAAGAATCAAAATTTGATTGTTACGTCTGTGTCTGTCATAAAAAAAAAAGAAAAGAATCGTCGAAAAGGAATAACTCTTTTTTTAGCGACTATATACTCTCGGTTTGTTTTGACGACTTTTTTTTATAATACTAATTTCTACTCTACCTTCCCCGAGCTCATTCTCCTTAGAACTCTATTTCAAATATTTTAGTGGATTTCGTCCAATCCCCTTATTTTTTGATCTCATTCGAAATCGTATAAAGACAACTCCTATTTAATAGAGCTATTTGTGCAAGTATTTTCCGATTAAGAAGTAATTGCTTCTTGTACAGATTGTGTATGAATTGGTTATAACTATAGAATACCTCCATTTCGTGAATTACGGCATTTATTCGAGTGATCCATAAACGACGAAAATCTCTTTTTCTTTTACCCCTATCCCGATGAGCCGAAACTAAAGCTCTTATTCTCTGTTGAGTCATAGTTCGTGTAAGTCGTGAATGAGCCCCTCGAAAGCTTGATGCAAATAAACGAAGTTTTGTTCTACGCCTCCGAGCTATATATCCGCGTTTAATTCTAGTCATTGAATAAATCAAACTTTGATGAATAACTAATTCTTTTTTTAGTTATTCTTTTCCCCTTTACTAGTCATTAATAACCAAACGAATTATTCCAATGTATAAAAAAAATTCCAATGGCTTTTGCTATTCTAACCTTCCCCACCACTATTTTTTGCTAGGTATTTTCCTTTGCTTTGAGCTTTAAAAGGAGAAATTTCCTTGATACTTGATATAAAAAAATAGAATAACTACAAAAAGTAGTAAATAGAAATGGATAAATAGTGGGTTCCATCGTTTCTATGGTTACTTCTAAAACGGTGAGGTCCTCTCTATACACCGGAGCTCCTTCTTTTAATTAATCAATACTATTGGTAACTTGTACAATTCACATTCTTTGGCTCTACCCCATTAATATTCCAGTAATAGGTCTTTCACAATGAGATCCACTTTATACAGTAACGGTATTTCATTTTTAAAATTGATTTGGTCGTTTACCCTGTTAGTCCGTCCTTTTTTTTCAAGAGTAGAATCTTTTTAATAAAAAATGTAATTTCCCCCGCTTAATGGATAATCATTTGTTATCATTGGGGGTTTTCTAAAAAATAGAGTTGATTGGATTTGCACCAATGTAAACCATAAGTTTCAGACAAAATAGAAGATATGAACGATCTATCTTTTTGAAATAATTAATCGAGTTCCTACATTCTATTTTATTCACAGGTACTGATCCTTGATATTTCAAAAAGAATTTCCTTTTTATGTTTCAGTCTATGATCTAAACGAGTCGCACATACACCCGAGTACATGTTCCTCGTCGCTGAGGGCATCCCCGAAGCGCTGGGGATTTCGTGACATTTCGGATTGGCTGTCTTGTATTTCTAATAAGTTGTTTAATGGTTGGCATACGGAATCATATAAATAATGGGCTGGTTTAGATTGGTTCTAACCGGCTAATTCTTAATTACTTCTCTATCAACATTCTCTTCAATATCTTTTTTTGAATATTGAAGAGAATATGAAACTAAACCTTTAATCTAAAAAGATCTAAAATTAGCAATTGTAGATTTGCATGAAATCGCTCCTATTTTTTATTGAACCGCTACAAGATCAACAATTCCATGAGTTTGGGCTTCTGTTGCTGACATAAAAACATCCCTTTCCATGTCTTCGGATACAACCCATATAGGTTTGCCCGTTCTTTGTACATAAACCCTTGTGATGGTTTCGCGAAGTTTTAGTAGTTCTTCCGCTTCCAAGATAAATTCTCCCGTTTGTGCTTCATAAAACGAACTAGCGGGTTGATGGATCATTACCCTGATGATATAATAGAAAAGGTTCCTCTATTTCGCAGAATGAGGCCCGATAACCAAAAAAACAGAGAAAATTGAATAACCGTACAGGCTTTTTTTGTGCATTGCATACGGCTCCACAATGGAATTTACGTTTTTGACCTTTCCTTTCGGCGAAAGAAAACCAAATATAGATTGTATTATACGCGGATCCATAAATGATCCAATTACCATCCTTCTTTTTTGTAGGAGTTAAAAAAATACTATGATGGTTCCGTTGCTTTATATATCATTTTTTTGATCCGTCTATGATTCAGCAATCCCAAAGTGTCTTTTTTTTTTTAATATAAATTTTTTAAATAAGCTTCCGGTGTGAAAACAAAGTTTGTGACGCTGAGATGTGCCCGAATAGGTAAGATATCATTTGAAATACCCCTTCCTTATCTCATACTACTCTTTCAATATATAATCTAAATTTTTTTAATCTAAAAAATTTCATATCGAATTCGAAGTGCCATGCTATTATTACTTAACTAATTCATATTTCCGATGGCGAAGGCATAGTATTGTTTTTTTCAAAAATAAAAAACTCATTGGCGCCAAGCGTGAGGGAATGCTATACGTTTGGTAATTGCTCCTCCGACTAGGATAAAGGATGCTATTGAAGCGGCCAATCCCATGCATATTGTCTGTACATCGGGTCGCACAAATTGCATAGTATCATAAATAGCCATTCCAGATATTACCCATCCACCAGGAGAGTTTATAAACAAATAAAGATCTTTGGTATCCTTTTCTATACTGAGATATATCATAAGACTAATAAGTTGATTCGAGATTTCGGTATCAACCTCTTGGCCTAAAAAAAATAATCTTTCTCGATAAAGTCGGTTGATTAGGATAAAATTTTATTCCTTAGGAGCCGTACAGGCACCTTTTGATGCATACGGTTCAACAAAAATTGTGAAAAAATCAATGTGTCGATTCCAATCCCTTTTTTTCATAAAAGGCTTTTCTTTCTAACTTATAAGGGAAGGGCTCGCTCCCTTGCTCCCTTTTAAAAAGTAAAAGAAAAAAGAAGTTTTGGCCCCTTCTATTAGATATTATAATCCTAATAATAAAACATAATAAAACGATTTATTAGGCCTGTCAGACTAACTTGATTCATTGATATTTGTTTTTCATCGAGATTCAGTTGAAATGGCGATGGTTTTTTCTTGTTCCTGAACGGGCTTCTTCTTTTTTTTATTCCATTTTTAGGTTTATGCTCTACCCCGAGTAAAAGGAAAAATTTGCCCGATTTTGATTTGCACATATAGGACAAATGAACCAAATACCGCGTCTTTTTTTTACTACTCCTTCTTTTTTTTTCAATTCATTTCTTTCACATGTCTTCTGTCAAATAGTGAACAAATTTTTAATTATCTTATTTGATCAACAGTTTTAGATCACCCTGTTTCAATTTTTTGTATTTTTTAATAGAATTTTTTATCATAATTTTGCATATCATATAAGTAGTAATTATAAAAATATTATATATTAATTATCAATTGGGTTTTTGCTAAACGGAGCCTGGATACTTAATTTTATTAGTCCGATCACGTAAACCATAAAAAATTTTTGATAATCTAATATCAATCGAAATACTCCCTGCATTTAATTCCACTTTATTTTTTGCGCTTCGCGTTACAAATTTTTGATAATTCAATCAATGTTTTTGGGCGAAACAGAGGATATCTCGATCGAGGGAGAAAATGGGGAAATCCCATATAGCCCAATATATCTGACAAGTCGCACTATATGTCAACCCAAGATGTATCTCCTTCTCCAGGACTTCGAAAAGGTACTTTTGGAACGCCAATAGGCATGAAATGAAAAAAAAGAGAATGAAGTTCTCTATTTCACTTTGATGTGGAAACGTAAGACTGGGTTTTCATTTTTTTTTAATATTATCCTTTTTTCCTACTTTATTAATATTAATCATATTTCAATTAATCATATTTAATACATAAGTTGAATAAGCTAAAATAAAATATAAAATAAAAGTAAAGTAAGAGAGAATGAATAAAAATAAAGGAAATTTTTTACGAACGGGCTTCTGAATCATGAACAACAATAGCTATCTTGGTTCATATAAAATAGGATTAACCCCCATTGCGTATTGGTACTTATCGGATATAGAATAGATCCGCTTCCCTTTTTTCCTATGAATCGAATTGTTCCATTATTACTAACAGAATAGAACAAATATTAATCCTTTCTCCGAAATAATTACCTAAAAAAGGGGGGGTCTGTAACATCGTTTTTTCCAATGCAATAAAGTTACATAGTGTCTATTTTTCGTTGATAAAGGGGTATTTCCATGGGTTTGCCTTGGTATCGTGTTCATACTGTTGTATTGAATGATCCCGGTCGTTTGCTTTCGGTTCATATAATGCATACTGCTCTGGTTGCCGGTTGGGCCGGTTCGATGGCTCTATATGAATTAGCAGTTTTTGATCCCTCCGACCCTGTTCTTGATCCAATGTGGAGACAAGGTATGTTCGTTATACCTTTCATGACTCGTTTAGGAATAACCAATTCATGGGGCGGTTGGAATATTACAGGAGGGACTATAACGAATCCGGGTCTTTGGAGTTATGAAGGGGTAGCCGGAGCACATATCGTGTTTTCTGGCTTGTGCTTCTTGGCAGCTATTTGGCATTGGGTATATTGGGATCTAGAAATTTTTTGTGATGAACGTACAGGAAAACCTTCTTTGGATTTGCCCAAGATTTTTGGAATTCATTTATTTCTTTCAGGAGTGGCTTGCTTTGGTTTTGGCGCATTTCATGTAACAGGATTATATGGTCCTGGAATATGGGTATCCGACCCTTATGGACTAACCGGAAAGGTCCAACCCGTAAATCCGGCGTGGGGCGTGGAGGGTTTTGACCCTTTTGTTCCGGGAGGAATAGCCTCTCATCATATTGCAGCAGGGACGTTGGGTATATTAGCGGGCTTATTCCATCTTAGTGTTCGTCCGCCTCAACGTCTATACAAAGGATTACGTATGGGAAATATTGAAACCGTCCTTTCCAGTAGTATTGCTGCTGTCTTTTTTGCAGCTTTTGTTGTTGCTGGAACTATGTGGTATGGTTCTGCAACTACTCCCATCGAATTATTTGGTCCTACTCGTTATCAATGGGACCAGGGATACTTTCAACAAGAAATATATCGAAGAGTTAGTGCTGGACTAGCTGAAAATAAAAGTGTATCAGAAGCTTGGTCTAAAATTCCTGAAAAATTAGCTTTTTATGATTATATTGGTAATAATCCAGCAAAAGGGGGGTTATTCCGAGCGGGTTCAATGGACAATGGGGATGGAATAGCTGTTGGATGGTTAGGACACCCCGTCTTTAGAAATAAAGAAGGGCGTGAACTTTTTGTACGCCGTATGCCTACTTTTTTTGAAACATTTCCGGTTGTTTTGGTAGACGGAGACGGAATTGTTAGAGCCGACGTCCCGTTTAGAAGGGCAGAATCTAAATATAGTGTCGAACAAGTAGGTGTAACTGTTGAGTTTTATGGTGGTGAACTCAATGGAGTGAGTTATAGTGATCCCGCAACTGTGAAAAAATATGCTAGACGGGCTCAATTGGGTGAGATTTTTGAATTAGATCGTGCTACTTTGAAATCCGATGGTGTTTTTCGTAGCAGTCCAAGAGGTTGGTTTACTTTTGGGCATGCTTCGTTTGCTCTACTTTTCTTCTTTGGACACATTTGGCATGGTGCTAGAACCCTCTTCAGAGATGTTTTTGCTGGTATTGATCCAGATTTGGATGCTCAAGTGGAATTTGGAGCATTCCAAAAACTTGGAGATCCAACTACAAAAAGACAAGCAGTCTGATGCAACATTGCTTTTTTTCTTCTAGTTTTTGTTTGCGATTTTGTAGGGTACTGTAGGAATCTTGATTTAAATCGCTGCCGTTTCTTTGACTCTTTTTCGTTCTTTATCCGGAGGGATACTCCTAAGTAAACATAAATAAAACAGGTATGAAAGCTATAATTGTAAACCACGATCAAATTTATGGAAGCATTGGTTTATACATTTCTCTTAGTATCGACTTTAGGGATAATTTTTTTCGCTATTTTTTTTCGGGAACCGCCTAAAATTTCAACTAAAAAATGAAATAATTTTTCATTATCTTCATTGATGTAATCAGCCTCCAAATATTTGGAGGCTGATTACGTCAACTAGTCCCCGTGTTCCTCGAATGGATCTCTTAGTTGTTGAGAGGGTTGCCCAAAGGCAGTATATAGAGCATACCCAGTAAAACTTACAAGTAACCCAGATATAAAGATGGCGACTAGGGTTGCTGTTTCCATTATTATAGAATTGAAAGACCACAATGGATCTATGCTAAGATCCTTTATTTACAACGGAATGGTATACAAAGTCAACAGATCGTAATGAATACAAAATAAGATTTATGGCTACACAAACTGTTGAGGATAGTTCTAGATCTGGTCCAAGAAGCACTACTGTAGGGAAGTTATTGAAACCGTTGAATTCCGAATATGGTAAAGTAGCTCCTGGATGGGGAACGACCCCTTTGATGGGTGTTGCAATGGCGCTATTTGCGGTATTCCTATCTATTATTTTGGAGATTTATAATTCTTCTGTTCTACTGGATGGAATTTCAGTGAATTAGACTCAGAAGAATCTTGAAGTCCTAGCTTTTCGTTCGATACAAAAGAGTAAAGTATGTATGTAGGTCTAAAAATTTTAGCCTATTCTCCCTTGGTAGTTCGACCGCAAAATTTTTTTCTGCATTGTATATTTCCGGAATATGAGTGTGTGACTTGTTAGAATGGGCCCTATGGATAGTACAGAGAATGGGGTCTGTCATCTTTATCAAAGATGGTTTTACTTCGTCGGATATTCATTCGAGTATCTGGAGCACGAAATAGATCAAATAGATCACAAAGTATTCGAACTATGATTCATACTTAATACTCAGACCTCGTAGCCGGACTTCTTTCCGTTCTATCTTATAAACTTTAATAAATCAAAAAAAAATTCTGCTTTTAAACTCTTATTTGGATCAAAGGACAAAGGCTT